TACATTTAGCTCTCAGTCTTAGGAAAAAGACACATTATTCAGAATAGAAAAAAAGACTATTGAAAACAAAAAAGAAATCTACGCTTGTTGAAGGTGAAGTTTATAAATAAAGCAATTCCTTCTGTCGTGTATCCCCGATTAATGCAACCTCAGATGCTTCAATTGTTGATTCGAGTATTGAGCGAAAGGTTACACCTATGGTATGGGTCTGTATTGTAGGTCAACCCTACTACACTAGTACCAATAGGCGGCATAGAGGAAGAAGCACTACACCTAGGAATCAACAACACGAAAACTTTGTTATTAATGATTCCCTTTCTTTATCGGGATCGGAACTAAAAGAGAAATGGTTGGGACAACAAACATCCATCTTGTTCGTACTTTGGATACCCATATAACCATCGAAGATTGTTGAAGTGACTAATTCCTGGAAATTAAGGAGCGTTGAGAACAAAGAAATTGTTGAAGTTTACTTTTTTATCTAGTACAAACACGCTTGATGGTAAGAAAAGATCTTTTGCAAGAGGGTTGGCTAGAGATTTCTTGTAAAAACATTAGCCCTGCTCAGTTCATAATGACAATCTTTCGACCTTTTTTGAATTCCACGGATTATTCTCATTATGCACATAAAGGAGGAGCCGTATGAGGTGAAAATCTCATGTACGGTTTTGGAACGGAGAATTCTTTGAATCGAATGACGACCGTAACGGATGTCGGCTCAATCCGAAGGAAATTATGCGGAGGCCTTACAGAATTATTATGAAGCTATGCGACTAGAAATTGATCCCTATGATCGAAGTTATATACTCTATAACATAGGCCTTATCCACACAAGTAACGGAGAACATACAAAAGCTTTAGAATATTATTTTCGAGCACTAGAACGAAACCCGTTCTTACCCCAAGCTTTTAATAATATGGCTGTGATCTGTCATTACGTGCGACTATCTCCACTATAGAAATAAAAAAAGGAAAGAAAGAGCAAATACGCTAGTAAATAAATATGCTTAAATACGCTAGTAAAGAAAATACTAGAAAAAAATAGGCTTTCTACATATTGCATCGTCCAAAAAACGATTTTTATCAGCTGTAACAAAAAAAGAAACTTCATAGAAGTCGAAATATGAAGAAATATATGCCTAGATACTTTATTCTATGGATAAAGATCCAATTGATAGAGGAAGCGCCGTAAAGATCAATTAGCGAGGTTTTGGGCCGATACAATAAACAAGAACTGCTTATTTATGTCATGATATGAGATAAAAATTAGGAATCAACTTATGTAATAGAGCCGACCCCCTAAGTTATTGAGCAGCGGTGTAGCATCAGATCCCAAAGACAGTAAGTCTTTTTTATGAGGAAGAAGTCTTTTTCAAGGATTCTATATAAATTTCTATATGATATGAAAACGAGATAGTTACCTTTCAGAAAAATCTAACGGACGATAGTCCCGAAAGGCCTATGCTTTATTTTTCTGAAAGGTGGGAGAAAAGATAAAACTTCTTATTAATTTAATCAAAATTCAAGTTTGAAACTCATGAAATTAACCCCTTTTGGTTAACCCGAGATAAATTGATAGATCTATGAGAAATCTTATTCATCTTATTCACTTGGATATATGGTAGGGTAAAAAAACGGGACACCAAAAGAATTGACTGCCGAGCCGTATGAGGTAGGAAACTCTCAAGTACGGTTCTAAGGAAAGGAATTGAACCGCCTATTTCCACCGGGGAGAACAGGCCATTCGACAGGGGGATTCAGAAATAGCGGAGGCTTGGTTCAATCAAGCCGCTGAGTATTGGAAACAGGCTATAGCGCTTACTCCTGGTAATTATATTGAAGCGCAGAATTGGTTAAAGATCACGAGGCGCTTCGAATAACAGCAAGAGCTCTCTGTTTATTTATTATTTTAGGATTAGAAATTCTAATTAGAAATTAGAAAAGTCTATTACTATTAAATTATATTCTTATTCTATTAAATTCTATTTCTATTAAATTTCTATTAAATATTAAATCCATTTAATTTATTAATTTAATTAAATAAATTACCTTACCATTTAAATTATTAAATTCGATTTTCTATTCAATTTGAATATTTTAATAGTAAAAAATTTTAATTTAATTGTAATTGTTAATTGTTTGTTTTTGTTGGACCCATCGGTCAAATAAAACGGATCATTTCTCTCTCTGGGAAAAACCAATCAAAGAATTTCATTATATCCTTTCTAAAATCGTTCTATTTCGTCTGATATTTCGTTTCGTAAGGATAAGTAATCCACGGATATAGCAAAATAAAATATATATTTTCTGCTTCTATTAAAACTAATAAAAACCCCTCAAATGACTAAATATCGATACTGGAGTATCCCTTAGTAACGATTTTGGATAGAGTAATATTGTTTGTTCTATCTATGTAAGACAAAAAAAACTCCATCTCGGAACTTCTAATTAAGATATGAATACAATACACTAGTTGCACAAAAAAATTGTTTTTGCACCG